ACCATCGAAGACTGTTGAAGTGACTAATTCCGGGAAAATAAGCGGCGTTGAGGACAAAGAAATTGGTGGAATTCCCCCTTTTTTATCTAGTACCAACATACTTGATATTAAGAAGAGATCTTTTACAGGAAGGTTGGCTAGAGATTTTTTGTAAAAACACTAGCCCTGCTCAGTTGATAATGAGAATACTGCAATATCTTTGTTTGATTCTATGTATTTTTATCATTATATACATAAAGGAGGAGCCGTATGAGATGAAAATCTCACGTACGGTTCTGGAACGGAGATTCTTTGAACCAAATGACGACCGTAACGGATGTCGGCTCAATCTGAAGGAAATTATGCGGAAGCTTTACAGAATTATTATGAGGCTATGCGACTGGAAATTGATCCCTATGATCGAAGTTATATACTTTATAACATAGGCCTTATCCACACAAGTAACGGAGAACATAGGAAAGCTTTGGAATATTATTTTCGGGCACTCGAACGAAATCCGTTCTTACCCCAAGCTTTTAATAATATGGCCGTGATCTGTCATTACGTGCGACTATCTCCACTATAGAAAAAAAAAGAAAAGAACGAACAAATCCGCTAAGAGACACTAAAAAAATAGGCTTTCTACATATATATATCGTCCAAAACAACGATCTTTATCAGCTGTAGCAAAGCAAAGAAAGAAACTTCATAGAAGTCGAAATATGAAGAAATAAATATAGATATGCCCGTTTTTCTATGGATAAAGGATCTAATTGATAGAGGAAGCACCGTAAAGATCCATTAGCGAGGTTTTTGGCCGATACAATAAAAACTGCTTACTTCTATCATTACATGATAGAAAAGTTAGGAATCCACTTATGTAATAAAGTCGATCCCCTATTTGAGCAGCGGTGTAGTATCAGATCCCAAAGATAGTAAGTCTTTTCTTTCTTGTGAAGAAAAGTCTTTCTCAAAGATTCTATAGAAATTTATATATCATATAGGAAAGTATGTGATATATGAAATCGAGATAGTTACCTTTCAGAAAATTAGAATGTTAATGCCGATGCTTTATTCTTCTGAAGGTGGGAGAAAAGATAAAACTAGACTAGAAAGGGGCAGAAGGGGAGGGAGGGTGAAATTTTTTATTAATCAAAATTCAAGTTTGAAACTTATATAATTAACCTCTTTTCTTTTGGTTAACTCAAAAACACCAAAAGAATTGACTGCTGAGCCGTATGAGGCAGGAAACTCTCAAGTACGGTTCTAAGGAAAGGGATTTACTCACCTATTCCGACCGCGGAGAACAGGCCATTCGACAGGGAGATTCTGAAATTGCGGAGGCTTGGTTTGATCAAGCCGCTGAATATTGGAAACAAGCTATAGCCCTTACCCCTGGTAATTATATTGAAGCACAGAATTGGTTGAAGATCACAGGACGTCTTGAATAAGAGCACTCTGTTTATTTTTTTTAATCCTTTATACTCTATACTCTATATTTATCCTATTTATCTTTTATTCTATATTTATTAAGTTATTCTATATTATTCTATTTTATTAAGTTTATTAAGAATTTTTTTTAGAATTTTATCATATAATTTTATATAATTATAATATATTTGTTATAATTATAATTTTTTTTTTATTTTTTTTTTTTGTTTGTTGTCCCCATCAGTCAAATGAAACGGATCGTTTCCATAAAAATAACGAATCAAAGAATTTCATTATATCCCTTCTAAAATCGTTCTTTTTTGTCTGGTATTTTGTAGAGATAAACGATACGTGGATACAGTTGAAAATTCTCTTTTTTGCTATTCAAACTAATAAAAGAGACCCTCAAAAATAAAATAAAGATACCAGTATGTCCCCTAATAATGCTAATGACTGTTCACGTGATTTGAAATAGAATACATAATAATATCTTCTATACATTATAATATCTTCTATGTAAGACAGAAAGTTAAATTAGTTCCATCTAGGAACTTCTAATTAAAATCTGAATACACTAAGTTGCACAAAAAAGTTATTTACTAAAGTGCAGAAAAGGTTTTAGAAGATTAAAAAGAGGTCCGTTGAGCACCTCACTGCTATGTCATAATAGATCTGAACACTTGCCCCGGATTGACTTCCAGATCATAATTGTTCTAGTGAATAACTAAAGAGAATAGATTAAAAAAGATAGAAAAGAAAATAGGTAGATGGGAGATAGAACAGAAAAAAACTCAATAAAAGGATCTCTCATAAGTTCACTAATTATGTCTTATATTGGCGGGTCTCTTTGTATGTGTTGCCCGGAAAGAGGAGGACTCAATGATTATTCGTTCGCCGGAACCAGAAGTCAAAATTTTGGTAGATAGGGATCCCATAAAAACTTCTTTCGAGGAATGGGCAAAACCCGGTCATTTCTCAAGAACAATAGCTAAGGGACCCGATACTACTACTTGGATCTGGAACCTACATGCTGATGCTCATGATTTCGATAGCCATACTAGTGATTTGGAAGAGATTTCCCGAAAAGTAT